GGGGTTACCCGATATTGTAATAATCGTTGATCAGCAAGAAGAATATACGGCTCTTAGAGAATGTATCACTTTGGGAATTCCAACGATTTGTTTAATCGATACAAATTGTGACCCCGATCTCCCAGATATTTCAATTCCAGCGAATGATGACGCTATAGCTTCAATCCGATTAATTCTTAACAAACTAGTATTTGCGATTTGTGAGGGTCGTTCTAGCTATATAAGAAACCTTTCCTTTGATTAATAATAAGAAAATTAGAACTCCATAGATTTCTGGATTCGCTTATTATTCCCTAATCTCAAAAAGAGATAAAAAAATGGGCGATTATGTGATTAGTTGGTATACAAAATAGAATCTAGAATTCGGTTGAATCAAAATAATTTATTTTATTAAAGTTCTATTTCTGTCAGAGGGCAATATGAATGTTCTATCATCTTCCATCACCACACTAAAAGTTTTATACGATATATCCGGTGTGGAAGTAGGCCAACATCTCTATTGGCAAATAGGGGGGTTACAAGTCCATGCCCAAGTACTTATTACTTCTTGGGTTGTAATTGCTATCTTATTAGGTTCTGCCACTCTAGCTGTTCGGAATCCACAAACCATTCCGACTGATGGTCAGAATTTCTTCGAATATGTTCTTGAATTCATTCGCGACGTGAGCAAAACTCAGATTGGAGAAGAATACGTTACTTGGGTTCCCTTTATTGGAACGCTCTTTCTATTTATATTTGTTTCTAATTGGTCAGGGGCTCTTTTACCTTGGAAAATCATAGAGTTACCTCATGGGGAGTTAGCCGCACCCACAAATGATATAAATACTACGGTTGCTTTAGCTTTACTCACGTCATTGGCATATTTTTATGCGGGTCTTAGTAAAAAAGGATTAGGTTATTTCGGTAAATACATTCAACCAACCCCAATCCTTTTACCCATTAACATCTTAGAAGATTTCACAAAACCTTTATCACTTAGTTTTAGACTTTTCGGGAATATATTAGCTGATGAATTAGTAGTTGTTGTTCTTGTTTCTTTAGTACCTTTAGTAGTTCCTATACCGGTTATGTTTCTTGGATTATTTACAAGTGGTATTCAAGCTCTTATTTTTGCAACTTTAGCTGCGGCTTATATAGGAGAATCTATGGAGGGTCATCATTGACTAGTTTTGAACTATGTTTTTGCTTAGCTTAGCCCAAGTCAATGTATGCCTGTCTCAAGATACTATACTTAAGAAAAATAAACATCCAAAGTATGGTATATTACGAGCTAGAATCTAGAGTAATCGCAAATAAAGATTATGATATGAGCGAATTGTTGGAAAAATGGGAAAAAGATCTTTTTCCCATTTTTCTGGTTTGGCCCTTTTATCTTTACCTTCCTCAATTAATATTCTAGATTGTTCAGCCAATTTCAATAGTAAATCTAAATATTAATGATTTCGATTTTCGGTGTTGTATCCCATGTGCTGAGAACTAAAAGGTAAAAAAAGGTTTATAAAAACTTAGAGTCCTAAAAAAGTTTTTGTTAGGAGAGGGGTTCAATTAGATATATGGAATCTAATGGCTCTAAGCGAACTTTTGTGGATGTTTCAAAGCAAATTTATAGAATCCGATTGAAGCTAAGATACGAATCGTTGGTTTACATTATGTAACAAAGGCATGTATATGTGATAATTGACTAGTTATATATGAACTCGAGATATATATAATTTGCCCTACTCCGGACCTGGCTTTCAAATAGAAGTCTTTTCCTTTAGTCTGGTCTATGGCTGTGAATTGAATGAATAAGAATAAGGAGATTAAATTGAAATAAAGACAAATAACGACGAACTCAAAGAATGATTCGGAATAGTTAAGTCCTAATTATTGGTTGTATCATTAACCATTTTTTTTTTATTTTTTGCGAGGAACTTCTCATGAATCCATTGATTTCTGCCGCTTCCGTTATTGCTGCTGGATTGGCCGTAGGGCTTGCTTCTATTGGACCTGGAGTTGGTCAAGGTACTGCTGCGGGTCAAGCTGTAGAAGGTATTGCGAGACAGCCCGAGGCGGAGGGAAAAATACGAGGTACTTTATTACTTAGTCTAGCTTTTATGGAAGCTTTAACAATTTATGGGCTGGTTGTAGCATTAGCGCTTTTATTTGCGAATCCTTTTGTTTAGTTTAACCGAAAAATACTTACAGTATTTTTTAACTTTTAATTGCCACTTGCCCTTTAAAATTATAGCAAGATTTTACTCCTACAATTCTTCGTTGAGACAATAACTCTGGGAAGGACTGATGTGAGATTTGAGATATAGCCTGATACCTAATTATAACCTAATTCTAATTAAGTATCATTCTTATTGGGAATTTCAATTGCAAAAAAAAAAGAGGGCGGGACGTGATACAAAAAGAACTCTGTTCTATTTTTTTAGTCTATCTATAAGGGGAGATCATATGAAAAATGTAACTGATTCTTTCCTTTCCTTGGGTCACTGGCCATCCGCCGGGAGTT